GAGATACCGTACAAAATATAATGCAGAAGGAAGAGATATAATGAAATTCTTGATTAGATCTTCTCATAGGAATGATCTATTTTATTTGATTGATGGATCCAACAACCAAACCACTCTCTTTTTTAATTCATTAAAAAAGAGAGTGGTTTTATTCGAAGCGCTTCGTGATTTTCAACCAATTATGTGCTTCAATATAATTACCTGGAGTAAGCGCTATAGCTTGTTTCCAATACTCAGCAGCTTGATCGGACCAAGCTTCCGCAATTTCAGAATCACCCTGTAGAATGGCCTGTTCTCCCCGGTCGGAATAGGTGGTTCCTTCCCTTAGAACCGTACTTGAGAGTTTCCTACTCATACGGCTCAAAAATCGATTCTTTTTGTGTCCTATCTTAATCTACCCTATGCTAACTGAATTAGATTTCTCATAAACCTATCCCATTTTTTCTTGGGTTAACCAGAAGAAGTTAATTACATAAGTTTCAAACCCTAATTTTAATCAATAATCAGAATCAGTTTGATCTTTTCTCCCACCTTCAGAAGAATGAAGCATAGGTATCCCCACAATATCGTTAGAATTTTCTGAAAGGTAACTATCTCGGTTTCATATATGGAATTCATATAGAATCTTTGAAAAAGACTTTTTTCCATAAGAAAAAAGAACTTACTATCTTTGGGATCTGATGCTACACCGCTGCTCAATACCTTAGTGGATCGACTCTATTACATAAGTTGATTCCTAACTTTTGTCCCATATCATGACATAAGTAAGCAGTTCTTAACTGTATCGACTCAATAGCTCGCTAATTGATCTTTACGGTGCTTTCTCTATCAATTTGATCCTTTATCCATAGAATATAGTATATAGGCTGCACTCATTTTTTTTTCTTCCTATTTTGGTTCTCGTGAAGTCTCTTTCCTTGCTACAGCTGATAAAAATCGTTGCTTTGGACGATGCATTATGTAGAAAGCCTATTTTTTCTAGTATTTACTAGCCAATTTGATCTTTGCTTTTTTTCCTTATTTCTATAGTGGAGATAGTCGCACGTAATGACAGATCACGGCCATATTATTAAAAGCTTGTGGTAAGAATGGGTTTCGTTCTAGTGCCCGGAAATAATATTCCAAAGCCTTTGTATGCTCTCCATTGCTTGTGTGTATAAGGCCTATGTTATAGAGTATATAACTTCGATCATAGGGATCAATTTCTGGTCGCGTAGCTTCATAATAATTCTGTAAAGCTTCCGCATAATTTCCTTCGGATTGAGCCAACATCCGTTACGGTCGTTCATTCTATTCAAAAAAATCTCCGTTCCAGAACCGTACATGAGATTTTCACCTCATACGGCTCCTCCCTTCTGCGCATAGTACTAAGGGGAATAATCCATAGAATAAAAATAGAACTATTCTCATCTCATTATGAACTGAAAGGAACTAGTATTTTTACAAGAAATCTCTAGCCAGCCTTCCCGCAAGAGGTTTTTTCTTAACACCAATCATATTAGTGTTAGATATAAATGGTAACTCCAACAATTTCTTTGTTCTCAACGCCTTCTATTTCCAGGAATTAGTCACTTCAACGATCTTTGATGGTTATACGGGTATCCAAAGTACAAACGAGATGGATGTTTGTTGTCCCAACCATTCTTGTTAGTCCCGATACCGATAAGGAAAGGGGGAATTTATAACAAAGTTTTTGTGTTGTTGATTCCTAGGTGTAGTGCTTTTTCCCTTATGCCGTCTATTGGTACTAATGTAGTGTAGGATTGACCCGCAATACAGAACCCATAGGTGTAACCTTTCGCTCAATACTCAAATTAACAATTGAAACATCTGAGGCTGCATCAATCGAGGATACACGATAGAAGGAATTGTTCTATCTCCAAACTTCACCTTCACCGAGCGTAGGTTTATTTCAAGAATTTCGTTCTTTCTATACCGAACCACGTCTCTTTCTCGTAAGACTGAGGTGAGGGCTAAAAAAAACAAGAAAAAAGAATCAAATCGCACCATCTCTGTAATAGGTAAATGCCTTTTTTTCTCCTGAAGTTGTCGGAATTATTCGTAATAAGATATTGGCTACAATTGAAGAGGTCTTATCAATAAAATTTCCATTTATATGAGATCTAGGCATAATTAGCAATCCATTCTAGAATTCTTTTCATTACCCCTCGGGGAAAATGATCCCACAAACAAAGCAAAGGAATTATACAGTACGAAATAACATAAAAACAGACTTTATTCTAATAAATAGATATTAAATAGATATGGGCTTTCCACTTAAATTGTCCCCTTTTGTTTGGGAAAGATATGAGATATTGGAAATTGATTTCATTCCCATTTTTGTAGTATAACAATGAGCGGAACTATTACTATTTCATCTAAGTTAAATAACCAAGGACTTTTTTTACTACAGATTCTGATAACTCGAGAAGTTTTGATTTGGTTATGATCCAAAGAGAAAAAAGAATGGAATAATCATTCCATGAAAAAATAGAGTAGAGTAACCATACCTTCTGTTTGCATAAGGTGTATACACCACGCCATACAATCGAAATATCAAAATCCATGGGACGATTCATAAATTTGGAATAGATCCGCGGGGTAGCTGATGAATGAGAGAAGTTTTTGTTGAGAAATATTAAATGGGAAAGGAATTCTTCCTATGGAACTAGTGATCGGTCGTACCTGTACTGCAGTAATATGAATAACTCGCTATTCACTCAGTTTCTGGTCAATAATAAGATTATGTAGGAGAGATGGCCGAGTGGTTCAAGGCGTAGCATTGGAACTGCTATGTAGGCTTTTGTTTACCGAGGGTTCGAATCCCTCTCTTTCCGTTTCTGTTAATTCACCAATGTTATCGACCACAATGTATCAAATCAAATAACAATTGAAACCATTATTCCAGCAATAAGACCCTTATTTGATAGAAATTCTCTATTCCTAATTATTGTGGTTATAAAATAGGAAAGAGCAAAAAAGAAAAAAAATCCTACTGTTGATCCATTTGTGATAGGTGAAAAAATGCGGATGGATTAAGGCCCTTAGATCTATTTAGTTCGGCGAAAAGGGGACAAAATTCTATGAACCTTTCTTTCTTAATTTTGTTAGGTTCAAGTCTGACGAGAATAATATTCTACGACTAACAACTCATTTATTTGCAAACCGATCCATTTACTATCTATTATTTGATTTACTAATCCTTTATATTGGAATGAGTCAATAGTCAAATGTTTTGGCAATTCCTCATGGGCGGATGAAGCAATATAATTTTGAATCAGACCTTTTGATCTTTGGTTATCCTTCGCAGTAATAATATCTCGGGGTTTGCAACGATAACTTGGTATATCCACTATACGACCATTAACTAAAATATGTCTATGGTTAACCAATTGCCTGGCTCCGGGGATGGTCGAAGCCATACCCAATCGAAAGAGGATGTTATCCAAACGCATTTCAAGTAGTTGTAGTAAAACCTGACCCGTTGACCCTTTGGCTTTTCCAGCGATATGTACATATCTAAGTAATTGTCGCTCTGTCAGACCATAATGAAAACGCAATTTCTGTTTTTCTTCTAAACGAATACGATATTGCGATTTTTTCCCAGAACGCAATTGGTTTTTAAGATCACTTCCGGATCTAGGTCTTTTACTAGTTAGTCCTGGTAAAGCTCCCAGACGGCGTATTTTTTTAAAACGAGGTCCTCGGTAACGAGACATAAAGACTCCTTTTTTTTATTTTATTGAAATTTCATTTTACACAATAAATCTAAATTTAAACTGAACTAAAGGATAAACAAAGCAAAATCGACTGATGAAGTACTACAAAAAAAAATGAATTGTATCAACATCTAGATTTTTTGTATATATATATAGGAAGTTGAGGCTCCGTTTGATGATTTGTTCTGTAGAGATCTAATTGCTCTAATCCATTTTTATTAATAATTGCAAGTTACCACGACATAATAGATCGCTGATCCAGCATTTTATTTGAAGAAAAGGAGAGATTATCAATCTCGGAAAAATAGATAGAGAAAAAGCCGGCTATCGGAGTCGAACCGATGACCATCGCATTACAAATGCGATGCTCTAACCTCTGAGCTAAGCGGGCTCACATAAGAGAAAAATTGCGTAACAAATAGAAATATTGTATAGGAATTCCGGAAAATGTCGGATCTTAACTATTAATTTCATATGAACTAAACTAATTAATAGAGTTCTATAGCTAGAAGTTCGAAGTTCTAAGCTAAGTTCCTTTTAGAAATAATTAAAATAAAAAAAGAAAATAATAAAAAAATAATAAATATAAAATATAATAAAGTAATATTAATAAATTATTAAAAAATATTTCATCAATCATAATCATAATATATGATCATATCAAATTCAATTGGAAATTCTAATTAGAATAAATAGAATTTTTCTTAAAGCTTAACTAAAGCAGTTATAGATAGTAAATTATGTTAATTTCATTATAGCGGATCGGTCCTAAGAAAAGAATAAGATAAGGATAAAGATACAATCTAAATTAGACTGAGACATTATTCTGGTTTCATTTTGAAAAGGAGGAGATAGGACGAAAAAAAAGAATGAATATCGAACGTTACAGTATTACAAATCACACTGTAAAAATGAAAGGGAGAGATAAAATAGATATGGGATATATCTATTCATCTTGAATTGAAAATACATCAATGATAGAATTATTTCTGATTGAAATAAACAAGGTTTATCCAATAGAAATGAACTGATATAGGATGGTCAAAAAAAAGAAAATAGCATTTCGATATAGAAATCATTAGATAATGAATTCAACGGTTTCAAAAAAAGAAATAAATGAAAGAGATGGATGAAATTATAAATGTATCTTGGTCTCAAAGAAAAGGGAAAGGGGGATATGGCGAAATTGGTAGACGCTACGGACTTGATTGGATTGAGCCTTGGTATGGAAACCTGCTAAGTGGTAACTTCCAAATTCAGAGAAACCCTGGAATTAAAAAT